AATATAATATTCATTTTATAATATATTGAATTGAGTTTAACTAATAGGCGACTCAAAATGAAAGTTTCCTTCTCGCATATGCATTTTCCATCACATTAGCGGAACAAAAAATATCATACCATATGTATCAATATGGAGGGGAATTTGTAGTACATGAAATAGCGATTTGCTAGATACTTGACATATAAATAGATATAAAAATAAAAAAACGGGGATCTTCTGTTTTGAAATTGGAATCAAAGAAAGATATTTAAGATGGCTTGTATGTTGTGACTTGTAATAAATGTTTCTCCGTAAAGGAAGAGCTTTTTTTTTCATTACAAATTTTTCCTATAGAACATCTAGGAACAAGAAGATTTAATTGGAAATATCGACAGATTTCCGCGTAGTCCAAATAAATATGAAAATAATAATAATAAAAAGATCCAATTTTATCTCTATCGAATTTTAATATCAGAATAGTGAATAGAATTATGATGCAATGGGTTAGGTCCACTTACTTTTTCTTTTGTTGATTTCTAATCGATTTAATTGAAATAATGGAAAATAGGAAAGTAATCAGAATATTTTATTAATTTTATTCAAGGAGACGACTTATCCGTATTTATTATAATTTAGAATTCATAAAAATAATATTAGCAAATTTATAACTGTACTCTAATTTAATTTAACTCTAAATTATTAGTATGTTATAATTTATATAATAATATAAAATCATACGTATATTACATTATATAATTTGTTACTTTTTTATTACAAATATCCACAATAACTTTATTCGTAATTCAAATAGGAATACTACCGCCGGAGTTTTTTTATTTATGAAAAAACCAAAGCCCCTTATCGGATTTGAACCGATGACTTACGCCTTACCATGGCGTTACTCTACCACTGAGTTAAAAGGGCTTGTTTGATTCAATTCCTAAATAAAGTCAGGAGCCACTATGAGTTTAGTATATAGACTTATTTTAATATATGTACATATAAGACTCTATCTTATACGTATAGCGGTTCGTTCAGAAATGAAAAATTTGACTTGTCTGTTAAATAAAAAAATAAAAAGGTTTATTTATATTGGATTTGATAAATAGCAATACAATGGGTTTTTTCCGATCCTGATTGAAATCATGACGAAATTTATTTGATTGATACACGTACCTACTAATTTAACAGAGACCCAACATATTTCATTGAATGATTGATAACAAAATTTGGCGCAGCCTCTGAACTAAATTATTGGCGGAAAAAATGCTTATAGAATCATGAAAGATGGAAAGATCCTCCGTATCGAGTCATCCCATTCCATTATATTGACAATTTTAAAAAATTGTGCATACTATCAGCATAGTATCATGGCGGTCGTTCAAGTATGGTATGCCCCCATCGTCTAGCGGTCCAGGACATCTCTCTTTCAAGGAGGCAGCGGGGATTCGACTTCCCCTGGGGGTAGGGTACTACGAAAGGAAGTTGATCATGGATTATCAATAAGCCTGGAATTTATTCTTCTGGGGTCGATGCCCGAGCGGTTAATGGGGACGGACTGTAAATTCGTTGGCAATATGTCTACGCTGGTTCAAATCCAGCTCGGCCCAAAAATTCGCCGATCTACCATTAAATGGTATCATATAACCCATTTTGTGCTCTCCAGAAATGCCCGATCCCCAATCCACTTTTTTCTCTGCTATATCTATAGCACTATTTATTTACTCCATTTTTTTTTTTTTTTTCAACAAATTAGGATCTTGATAATGATCTAGATTCATATCAGGATCAGGATCTGGAAGTATAAAATACAATCATAAAAACAAAAAACCCTTTATCATTGAAAGAGTAATTATCCCATTTATTTGGCAATAACGAAAGGATTACTAGTAATCCAGGCCGGTCTCACTCAAGCGCGTACCCATATGGGTATCATATATATCACTCACGGCTCTGTTACAACACGCTAATTTGAATCTAAATTCAAATATAGAAGGGGTTATAGAATAAAATCATTAAAATATGTATTTTAATATACTTTAAATACTTTCATTTTATTATAGTATGTACTTGGGATTGTAGTTCAATTGGTCAGAGCACCGCCCTGTCAAGGCGGAAGCTGCGGGTTCGAGCCCCGTCAGTCCCGACGGATCCAATAAAAAAATATATCAACTCTGCTCTATATTTTTTGTGAAAGTAAGTCGAATTTCATTCCCAACGGGAATCCCTCTTCTTTATTTTTATTTTTCACATTTATCATCAATCGGGGAATTTCCATTTCTTTGACTAGTACTGATTCAATTGATGGGCGATAGACATATGTGGATTAGGACAATTAGACAATTGTTGGTAGGATCAGATTCAGGATTCCAAGAGATACCATGCTGTACTGGGTACGGCTTTTTCGATTACTGCTACTCTGTCGAATAGAATTAGAGTATTGTATGTTTCCCAGAAGTACATATATAAATGGAATTTGCACGATAGAAAATAACTTTAAGATAGTTATTGTAATAAAAGACTTTCAGGGATCGCTTTTTTATTTTTTATTAAGGGGTCTCCTTGAAAGAACAAACTTTATTTATTTTTATATAAAAATAACTAAAATAGTTAATTTGATGGAATATTCGATTTTTTATACTAAAACTTGTACTCGTCTTTATCATCCTTCTTTTGTTTTCCAAGGAGGTTAGATTCGATCAGTAAAAAAAGAAGTTTCGAACTTAACTACTTCCCTTTTTTTTATTTATCTTCTATTGTTTGTTGGGTGTTGTTTAGAATCAATGGTAAGTGTAAGCGTAGTTCAATGATACTTCATCAAATGGTTGGTCAGTAGGTTATATAAAAGAAAGAATAAAAAAGAAAAGAATTCTTGGTTGGATCAGGAATAAAATTTGGAGTTCGATATGGATAAAAGATCTTCCTATGTTATACTATTCAATTCTTGACGATGAGTTGATTTGATAGTGCAGATATTGTTATTCATGATATTGATCCGATTCAATATCATCGAGATGTAATTCATCCTATTGAATTTACAAGCGAAAGATTTATTATCTCTATGGGATTAACTCCCGAGTTATTGCGAATTAAAGAAAAACGAAACAATGAGATTATGGAAGTAAATATTCTCGCATTTATTGCTACTGCACTGTTTATTCTAGTTCCTACCGCTTTTTTACTTATAATATACGTAAAAACAGTCAGCCAAGGTGATTAATTTAAATTAAACTTGCCTTTTTAATTCTTATCAATAATTGAAGAGAAGAAAGGTATTCCAATTCCGCGTCTTAAATGAACTGGGCAGACTAGAATTCGCCGTATTCTATAAAATACGATAGTATGGTAGAAAGAAATATCTGAATCTTTCTACCATACTATCTACGATTATTATTGTAGTGTATATAAGGTGTATTGTAATCCCGGTTAATTTAATAGAGATCAATCTGCAATAGTATCGTCAGATTTCTATATATCGGGATATATATGGATATCAATTACATCTTATATATAATGTATATAGTGCCCCCAATTCTATTTCTTTGCTTTATATATCCGTCTTGTATTTAATTTATGTTGATTTCAATCAATTTGAAATAATTGAAATATTTGTTTAATTGAAAGAATCTTCTTAAATATATATTATGCATAAAATATTATGCATAAAACTATATTACTACTCTAAAACCCAAGAAAAATTGGAAATGCAGATTTTTTCTATTTCAATTTAAAAATTGAATTTTAAATTGAAATAGTGTTCAAAGAGTCAAATTCCAACTAAAAAAAGCTTTTCAGACCTGAATGATTTATAAAAAAATCGATACAGTTTAATTGCTAAACTCAATTACAATTAGTAATACTTCTAGAGTCCACTTCTTCCCCATACTACGAGTGAAAGGGAAAATGTAAAGACTACCATTAAAGCAGCCCAAGCGAGATTTACTATATCCATGTGAATTATGTCCCCTATCTCTATAACGGAATTCTTGAATTATTGTTCACTAAATAAATAATAGTGGAATCACTGGCGCAGAGTCAAAAATTCTGACCTAAGATCGTTGATGAAACAATCCAATAAATCCAACTCTAACTTATAAGGGGTCTTATAAGAGTTCTAGTATAATCACAAAAAATGAAGCACAAGAAAAATATGCGGAGATCCCCTTGGAAGTATCAAAGAAATGCTACTAGTATGTAGAAAAAAGAAAAATAGATTCTTTCTTTTGTTGTCCTTCATTAAATGAAATAAAAAGTATAAAAAAATAGAAGAAAGGTAGATCACTACCTAGCCCGTACCCTAACCCTATTTCTTTCCCATTTTTTTTTGATCTAATCCTTAACGTCTCCTTATTGGCTCTATGAAATAATCGGAGGACGCCCTAATTATGTTCTTGACTCGAGGTTAACCAAAAAAGAAAACAGGTATATATATTTAGTATTAAGAAGTATTAAGTAAAAGCGAAGTACTCAAAGACTTTGATGAATATGTATACAAAGTATTTATTGGCCTTTCCGCAACTAAAAACGGAATTCGATTTCCGTCCTGCTATCCAATCAAATTACAAACCCGGCCCGTAGACGTAGACAGTCCATTAGTAATAGAAGGACTATCAAGATTTATCAGTTTCCTCCTTTGGCTTCCGCCGGAAAAATTTTCCTAATTATATCAGCAAAACAGAAGGGGGTAGGTCAATTCTTTTGGTGATTAGGCGACACCCGGATTTGAACTGGGGAAAAAGGATTTGCAGTCCCCCGCCTTACCGCTCGGCCATGCCGCCAAAACCAAATAAAAATCTATGAAAAAATTCTCCCTTTGTCTTCTTATTTATTGTACCGCACTTGTATTTTGAATCTTAATCCCGTTTTTATTAATTATTAATTCCTTTTCTAAACGAAAGATTTCTTTTCGGTTTGGGTTGGATCCATCCCTTCGATTGATTGTATAGTATCTTAAAACCACACAACCTCTAAAAATTTTCCTTACTTTATTCTAGTGAATAAAAAAAATTGAGTTTTCG